CTATTAAGTATATATATACTCACTTAGGTATACTTAGTATAATATAACAATTATATATGAATTATAAGATATCTTTATAACAATATAAGGATAAGGTTCAAATATAAAACAATAAATATAACAATAAATAACAGGTACAAATATTAAATCGAGGTACCCATTCTATGATAACTCTCAACAGTCTCCCCTCCATTTTTGTGCCTTTAGTGGGCTTAGTATTTCCGGCAATTGCAATGGCTTCTTTATCTCTTTATGTTCAAAAAAACAAGATTTTTTAGATACAACAAGGACAAATCTTATATATATATATTTTTTTTCAAGACTTACTTGGATCATAACACGGATATCTATTTAGTAAAATATGGTATAATATGCGGCTTCCTTCGGGCATAAGCTCTTATGTATGTGTAAACATGATAAATGAATTATAACTATTTTCAAATAGATCGGGATCGGGGAGAATTTCTGAAATGTAAAGTCAATATATCTATATGTATTAGGAAATCATATGAAAGGGATGTTATTATTTTAGTTTGGATCTAAGAAATTCGATGAATTATCCCTAAAGGTTCACATCATAATAGTGCTGGTTGATGAGAGTTACTTCGGAAACAAAAAAAAGTAAAAAAAAAAAAATTATTTTTGTTATTCTCCCAATTCCAATAAAATGCAACTAGGTCTAGTTAGAGTATGAGTTGGCGATCAGAACGTATATGGGTAGAACTTATAGCGGGGTCTCGAAAAACAAGTAATTTCTGTTGGGCCTTTATTCTTTTTTTAGGTTCATTAGGGTTTTTATTGGTTGGAACGTCCAGTTATTTTGGTAGGAATTTTATATCTTTATTTCCTTCTCAGCAAATAATTTTTTTTCCACAAGGTATCGTGATGTCTTTCTATGGGATCGCAGGTCTTTTTATTAGCTCCTATTTGTGGTGCACAATTTCGTGGAATGTAGGTAGTGGTTATGATCGATTCGATATAAAAGAGGGCATAGTGTGTATTTTTCGTTGGGGATTTCCTGGAAAAAATCGTCGCATATTCCTCCGATTCCTTATGAAAGACATTCAGTCCATCAGAATAGAAATTAAAGAGGGTATTTATGCTCGTCGTGTCCTTTATATGGAAATAAAAGGACAAGGAGCCATTCCCTTGACTCGTACTGATGAGAATTTTACTCCACGAGAGATTGAGCAAAAAGCTGCTGAATTGGCCTATTTCTTGCGTGTACCAATTGAAGTATTTTGAAAAAAGGAACTGAAGAATGAATACTTTGCAAGAGATAAAAAACTCAAGAATCATCTTTTTTTCTATAGCATAACTTAACTGAAGTTTCTTCAGAACGCTTACTCGAGCCAAAGCAAACGTATATGAAACAATTCTAAAACTAAATTGTTTATGTCCACAATTTTTTTTATGCGTATGTAAATCCACTTAACTCAATTCAGTAACAAATCTAAATGATAGATTCATCATATATCAAAACAAAACATTTCATCATAAAGTAAAGAATTTTTTTTTCTAAATATTTGATATTTTGATAGAACGGGAGTTCTTTCGTCTCGAAATCCGACTACTATTAATTTGAAGAGGGCTCTTTCTTATTCTATATTCTTTCTAAATTCAAGGACTAACCGCTGTACTGAATCACAAAAAAATCCGGAAATACATCGATGACTTGTAATAGAACTTATGCTTGATAGAAATATTAGTATCATATAGAGTCGACGAATGAGGTGCGTTCATTAAAAATTTTAAAATTCACAGACGAAAAAATGGCAAAAAAGAAAGTATTAATTTCCCTTCTATATCTTGCATCTATAGTATTTTTGCCTTGGTGGATCTCTCTCTCATTTAATAAAAGTCTGGAATCTTGGTTTACTAATTGGTGGAATACTAGGCAATCCGAAATTTTTTTGAATGATATTCAAGAAAAGAGTATTCTAAAAGAATTCATAGACTTAGAGGAACTCTTACGTTTGGACGAAATGATAAAGGAATACCCGGAAACACATTTACAAAAGCCTCGCATCGAAATCTACAAAGAAACGATCCAATTGATCAAGATGCACAACGAGGATCGCATCCATACAATTTTACACTTCTCGACAAATATAATCTGTTTCGGTATTCTAAGTGGTTATTCTATTCTAGGTAATGAAGAACTTGTTATTCTTAACTCTTGGTTTCAAGAATTCCTATACAACTTAAGCGACACAATAAAAGCTTTTTCTATTCTTTTATTAACTGATTTATGTATAGGATTCCATTCGCCCCACGGTTGGGAATTAATGATTGGCTCTGTCTACAAAGATTTTGGATTTGCTCATAATGATCAAATTATATCCGGTCTTGTTTCTACTTTTCCAGTCATTTTAGATACAATTTTTAAATATTGGATCTTTCGTTATTTAAATCGTGTATCTCCTTCACTTGTAGTGATTTATCATTCAATGAATGACTGAAAAGTGATCGAACGATCCAATTATAATATTTGTTACTT